GTGCCAAAACAACAGATGCCAAAAAGAACAAAAGGCCTTGGACACGTAATGGATCTTGAAGTACTATTTCTGCATCTGCCTGACCAAACCCGCCTACATTAGGATTACTGGTTAATGGTTGATCAAGTTTGATAAATTGGCCCTCTGAAACACGAAGTTCTGGTCCTGTAGGGATAATATCAACCACTTCACGTCCATTCGCTGCATCTGTTATGGTTATTTCGTACCCCCTTTTTTCTTTTCGTATGATTTTGCTTACTATACCCGCAGCCGTAGCATTATAAACCGTATTGTTGCTTTTGTTCCCGTCGGGATAAAGCTGACCCCTTCCCCTGTTCCCACCTACGTATATTGGATATTTTAAGAAGTGAGCATCTTTATTAGTCGCGGGGTTCGGGGAAAGAATAGGAAAAGTGATTTCACTATATTTCTGACCAGGAACTGGCCCTATCACAAGAATATTTTTTTTAGTGGGTCGGTAGGTCTGAAAAGCCAGCTTGCCTATCTTTTCTTTCATCTCGGGCGAAATACGATCGGGGGGGGCTAATTCAAACCCCTCCGGTAAAATAAGAACGGCCCCCACATTCAAAGCCCCTTTTTTACCATTAGCAAGAACTTGTTTCAGTTGCATATCATAAGGAATTCTAACAACTGCTTCAAATACAGTATCGGGGAGTACCGCCTGTGGAACCTCAATATCCACGGGCTTATTAGCTAAATGGCAATTGGCGCATACAATACGACCTGTTGCTTCTCGTGGATTTTCAAAACCCTGCTGCGCAAAAATGGGATATGCATTTGCAATTGATGCCCGAGTTATTATATATATCATGAGGGATACGGAAATGAATCGAGTAATCTCTCCCTTTAATGAAGAAAAGGTATTTCTAATTTGCATGGTCCAATCGTTGATCCCGAAAATTTTTACAATAAAATTTGGTAGGGCACTAATATAGTTGCCTATCCGCGATTCTGCTATTTCCTGAAATCGTTTTACTGGAATATAGGATTTCTGTAATCTGGGAGGGATCCTCCAGATTGGTAGAAAAAGTAAGGTAAGTACGGCTTTGAAGGCTTTGTTTATGTACAAAAATATTCTAATTAGATCATTAAATCGCTTTTCACTCAGTCATTGAATGATAAATAACTACAAGTGACGGAGATACGCGATTTAAATAAGAAAAAAGCCAATACTTAAAAAATGTATCTAGAACGACTGGAAAAGTGGAAACAAGAACAGATAGAATAATATCATTATCATTATGAGCAACCCCAAAATCGTTGTAGACATAGCCAATCAGGAGTTCCCAACCACGGGGCGAATGGAATCCGATACATAAATCAGTTACGAAAAGAATCGAAAAGGCTTTTATTGTGTCGCTTAAATTATATAGGAATTCTTGAACCCAAGAGTTTAGAATAAAAAGTTCTTCAGTACACAGAATAGAATAACCACTTAGAATAACGAAGCAGATTGTATTTGTCGCGAAGTGAAAAATCGTATGTAGATCATCCTCATCGTGCATCTTGATTAATTGGATTGTTTCTTTCTGCAACCCTATACGAAGCTTTTCTAGGCGTCTTTCCGGAAATTCCTTTAGCATTTCGTCCAAGAGGAATAATTCCTCTAATTCTATGAATTTTTCTAGAATAGTCTTTTCTTGAATATCATTCAAAAAGGTTTCGGATTGACTAGTATTCCACCAATTAGTAACCCAGGATTCCAGGCTTTTATTAAATGAGAGAGGGATCCACCAAGGCAAAAATGCTAGAAATACTATAGATGAAAGATATCTAAGGGGAATGGATGCGTTCTTTTTTGTCATTTTTTCATCTGTGAATTGTTAATGAACCTACCTCATTTGTTAATTCTATACGATCTAATATTTCTATCAAGCATGAGGTTGAGTACAAGGTATCGCGCCTATAAATTATAAATCGAGTCTCTTTTTTTTTTTAGTTGTGATTTGACGGTTAGTCCTCGACCCGAGTGTAGAAAAACTACAGAAATCAAAGAAGAATCCACTGCGAATTCTTGCTTCAAATTCAAATTCAAATTCACATTCGAATTTGAAGCAAGAAATAATAAAAAATATTGTTTCCGTATATTGCACTTGATCAACTATTCGAAGCGATTCCCCTTTCGATGAATGCCCGAAAGATTCAAATTTCAAATAATGAATATTAGTAGCATTTCAAAATGAAAGAACTTACTTTATATTAAAGTATTAAAAAATATATTAAAGTATTAAAAAATGTTAAAAATGAAACTTTCAAATATTAAAAAAAAAAAACTTCGTGAACTGGGGAGCCCACACCCCCGAGCATAGTCCAAGCGCTTTTTGAGAGAAGTTTCTGAAGAAAATTGTGATGAGCAAAAATGAGTGAAAAAAAAAAAAAAAAAAAAGCCAGAAAAGGACTTAGTTTATGAGATCCAATTCTTTGTTCAGTAGGAAAGACAAAAGAAAGGATAAAAGAAAAGGGTCAGTTGACAAAAGAAAATTGCGATAATTTACACGCTATGATCTACCCATATCTAACTATTAATTCCAAATATTGAAAATAGAAATAGAAATTTTGAATTCCAAACGGTTTTGATATAGGAAATGAATCCAAAATTTCTATTTCTTACTTTTTTTGTTACTGAATTGAGTTGAGTGAGGATTTCCTTACGCAAAAAAAAAACAATTTTTTTGTAGACAAAAAAAGGTTTCATTTTAGATTATGGCTGCTCCGTACACGTTTGCTTTGGTCCAACTCGTCGTTCTGAAGAAACTTCAATCAAGTACGTTTTGCTATACAAAAAAGGATTCTTGAGGGTTTCCTCCTGCTGGGAAAGCTTTTATTCTTCACTTCAATTATTTATTCATTTTCAAAATCCTTCAATTGGTACACGCAAGAAATAGGCCAATTCCGCGGCCCTTTGCTCAATTTCTCGTGGAGTCAAATTCTCATCAGTACGATTCAAAGGAATGGCCCCCAAGCCTCTGCTTTCGAGATAAAGGACACGACGAGCATAAATACCCTCTTTAACTTCGATTCTGATGGACTGAATATCTTTAATAAGGAATCGGAGAAAGATGCGGCGATTTTTTCCAGGAAATCCCCAACGAAAAATACACACTATTCCCTCTTTTGTATCAAATCGATCATAACCGCTACCTACATTCCATGTAATTGTGCACCACAAATAGGAACTAATAAAGAGACCCGCGATACCGTAGAAAGACATGACGAGCCCTTGTGGAAAAAAATTGATTTGCTGCGACGGCAATAAAGATAGCAAATTCCTATCAAGATAACTAGAAATTCCAACCACTAAGAATCCTAATGAGCCTAAAAAAAGGATAAAGGCCCAGCAGAAATTGCTTGGTTTGCGCGAGCCTGCTATAAATTCTATCCATATATATTCTGATCGCCAACTCATACATACTAGCTCCAGTTGCATTTTATTGGAATTGGGGAAATAACCAAAACAAAATCAATTTGAGTTTACTTTTTGTGTTTCCGAAGTAACTCTCATCAACTAGTACTTTATTTGATGTGAACTCTTAGCCTCGAATTGACGGGTATAATAAAATAAGAATAAGAGTATCCCCTTCATATGAGGCCCTGTAGATCGGTACATACATAGAGAGACATTGACTTTCATTGCGGACATGAGTTCGGATCACAGCCTGGTGTTCAAAATCGATAGAATTTATTTACCTATATATCATGTTTACACATGCCTAAAAGCTCTTTCGTTTCTGTTCGGAAAAAGTCAAAGTGGTCCCTTACCCTTAGTCTTATACACTATTCTCCTAAATGAATATCCGTCATCACTAAGTCTTGAAAACAAAAACTAGATGATATTTGACCTTGATCCGATCGGCTTTAAAAGATCTTATTTTTTTCAAGATAAATAAATAACGAAGCCATTGCCATTGCCGGAAATACTAGGCCCACTAAAGGCACCAAAATAGAGGGAAAGCTGTTTAGAATTGTCATAAAAAGGGTACCTCGATTTAATAGTTATACCTGTTATTGGTATAAAGATATCCTATAATAATTAGAATTCATATTCTAATTTTATCATATTCTAATTCGTAGATAAATGTATATTAAGTATACTTATATAATTGTATATAAGTATACTAAGTATACTAAATGAGTATATATACTAAGCGCAAGGAATGTAGAACTAAATAACTAAATAAAGGGGCTATTCATCTTTCTACATGAAATATATGTATGATAATCCCTTTTCGTTATTATTATTACTTATTTTTCTTCTTTTGTTCTTCTTAACTTCGGATTTCTTTTTGAATATATAATTTCTTCCAAATTCCCGAGGGATTGATTAGAATCCGATCCAACAGCAGGGATTCCTAGGAAAACGGTCCTTGCTAGGAGATATAGAAAGACGCAAGAGTTTATATTTTCTCTATTTGAAATAGCCAGACCCAAGAAAAGACTATGAAAGTCATTTTATTTTATTTGTTCTACCCCTAATTAATTCGAAGGAAGAATGCTTATTTTTATGTTATGTTGTTGTATTGAGAGAGGTTTACTGATTACTAATCCGTCATATAGGTAAAATTATTATCCACATGATTCTTTCTAGAATGAAATCTTATGTCACCAAAAAAAAATACATTCTTCAAATTTTTTTTTTGCTTCGGATAAACTACCTAACTCATTGTTAATTGTTCGCCACAAAAAAACATTTCATTTAAGAACTCTATTGGAGTTCATTTTGATTCAAAGGAAAAAAGCCGTGTAACAGAAATAACTCGTTCAGAACACCCTTTAAAGGATTACGTGGTACGATTAGATCGAATAAACCCTTATAGAATAAATATTCAGCTACTTGTGAACCTTCAGGTACTGTCTTATTCAATGTTTGTTCAATTACTCTTTTACCTGCAAATGCAATATAGGCATTAGGTTCAGCAATAATGATATCCCCCAACATACCAAAACTGGCTGTCACTCCACCAGTAGTAGGAGATGTAAGA